ATATATAAGTCGCTACCCCCCCTTGGTATTTTTTTTTTAATTTAATTGAATTTCGTTTGATTAGACGAAAGTTCTTTAAAAACTTCCGCTTTCTTTAAAAGATTCTGAACAGTTCCTGTAGGTTGAGCACCCCTTTCAAGGAAGTATAGAATAGCAGGAACATTTAAATAAGTTTGATTCTTCATTGGATCATAAAACCCCACTTTTCTAAGATCTTTTCCTTCTCTTCGGGATCGAACATCAATTGCAACAATTCGATAGACGGCTCATTGGGATAGATGTAGATGAACAATACCCCCCCTAGAACCGTATAGGAAGTTTTCTCCTCGTACGGCTCGAGAAAAAATGATTAGATTCGAAGTTTTGTCTATGTACGGCATTCTATTCTAATAAATTAAATGACAAATGTGAGCCTAGAAAATCAATTAGACTTTAATTTCCGTCGTTTTTTGTCCTTCCTAAAAATCTAAAAGAAACCATTCGTACTCATAACTCAAGTTGAATAACTCTCAAATAGCTCAAAAGGAAACTCTTCTCTTTAGTCAATTTCATTTATTGAGTCGTCTTTACCCTCTTTTTTTTGTCTCGTTTAAAATTAGATTTGGATGATCCAGTTATTGAGACTATCGAGACAATCAAAACGGGTTTACTTGTTCTTGGATCCTTTAATCTTTATTTTAAATCATTGGGTTTAGACATTACTTCGGTGCTTCTTAATACTTTCAAAATGGCAGCAACATACCCTTTAGATTTGATTTGAAATTTGATTTCTTTCTATCAAAGAATCCGATGGACAGTTGATTCCCGCGTAATACACTTTGAATCGCAAAAGTTTGATCAATCCCAACAAGTTTCCAATTCAAAAACAAAACTTGTTGAAATTGGATTGGATCCTTTTGATTTCTATATTATATTATTATATATAGAAGATACGTTTACGAAGTTGTTCCAATTGATTGATTGGCATTAACCCTAGATCCTTGCCCCCCATAAATGAATTAATCCTTTCGACTTTTCAACTCGAGCTCCATCGTAGACTATTTACAACCCAACAAAAAAAACGAAGGATTCGAGTATAACAGAACAAACGATGTCGAGACAAGAGCACTTTCATTGCTCGATAAATCGAAAAGAAAATGGTGGATCTAAAAATCCACAACGGATCGTGTCCTTCAAGTCGCACGTTGCTTTCTACCACATCGTTTCAAACGAAGTTTTACCATCACATTCCTCTAATTTGGAACCAGTATGGAATTGATTCAATTATGGAATCATGAATAGTCATTGGTTCAGTTGTACATAGACATCGTAATCGAGACTTTTTATCTTTTTTATTTCAAAATATGAATATGATATGTGGAACGATTTTTATGAAAAAGTCTTAGCAAGACAAGATCTTTAACATCCATAAATATATTTTAACATAATCCATAAATCTATTTTAACATACATAAAAAGTATTTCTATTTTATATAATATAATAATAATAGAAAGAAGATAGAACTATATAAACGAATAACTTATTGACTCTGCATCTTCAAGTGACTAAATAGGATAGATTAACCTATTTCCTCCTTCAAAGATTGAACTAACAAGGAATCATTAAATTAAAAAGTATTTATTAAAAAAGATATCTCTAATTGAAAACGTTTCCGATTTAGACATACTTATCTTCTTTGAAAAAAATTCGCCAATAAGCAGCACGTTTAATCCGATAAATCTTTCTTTGACTCATCACTGATTTAAAATAGATAAATAGATCAAAGAAAAGAAGAAATAATCCAATTTTTTTCCCGAGTGGATCAAAAAATGATAAAAGTAAAGATTTGAATCTTTATTCTTTTGATCTGATTACGAAAATAAAAATCTAAAAATTATTCGCATTGAAATAGAACGATACAGACATACTATATAATCTATATAATAATAATAAGCTAAATATTTCCTCATTTTATATGTATTTTGTATGTATTTTGTTTAACATAAACATAGGGTTGAGTAATATTATATTTCAATAATTATATTGAAATAATCAAATCTTGTCATAAAGTGAATAAAGGGAATAGGATAAATCACCCCTGCCTCAATCGTTCCATAGATTTCCAATTTTTCATTAGAGACAACCACGAACTACCTAAATAAAATGAAATTAAAAAATAAAGGCATTAGCTCCATAACAAAAAAATATGTTATAAAAATATGTTATGGAACTTGTGTTAATGAGATTTGAACAGATATTTAAATTAATACTGATTTACTGCTGACCACTCCATTATTTTTTCTATAATAAAAATCCTCTGGGACGGAAGGATTCGAACCTCCGAATAGCGGGACCAAAACCCGTTGCCTTACCACTTGGCCACGCCCCATTTAAATTTATAATCTAAACTAAGAAACAATAAAATTGGTATTGGTTGTTTGTCAACTCCAGTCCAAATATCTATAGAATAAATTTATAGAATGAATAAATGGGTAGTAGGATTTTGATACATATAGATATAGAATTCAACTAAATTTATTGATCATTACATAGAATTCAATTAAGATATTGTATGAAAGTATGATTTCTTCTATTCTCCTTTAAGTTGAGAATTGGAGGATTTTTTGATTGGGTGGCTTCAAAAAAAAGAAGGATCCTTTGTCTACCGTAACTTACTTTCTTCCTTTTTCCTTAAATCAAAAACCCAATCAAAATGCAATTATCTCCAAGAACAAAAAATGTGTGTTATGCTTAATATCGTTAGTTTAATCTGTATTTGTATTAATTCGGCCCTTTCTTCGAGTAGTTTTTTCTTCGGAAAATTGCCCGAAGCCTATGCTTTTTTGAATCCAATCGTAGATGTTATGCCAGTCATACCTCTGTTTTTTTTTCTTTTAGCTTTTGTTTGGCAAGCTGCTGTAAGTTTTCGATGAAATCCTTTGAAATCCTTAATAATTAATAATATATATAATAATATCCTAGAAAATGCATGATTTCTTCGAGAAAAAATTCTAACAATTGATAAAATCCGATAAGTTTTAGAGTAGGAACCCTCGATTCGCACATTGAAATTCTTGGCTAGTGGCCGGCTTAACACCCACCCCTTCTCTTCATTTTTTGACCCCTTTTGCAGCAAAAGACCCTAACCCTATTAGGGTCTCCCACAATATCTAATTTCGATATGAAAGATATTTTTGTTAATGAAAAACAAAATGCATTTGTTTTGTGACAATTCATTTCTATTTCTAGAAAAAAAAACTGGTGTCAAAATAGGATATGTGATAGAAAAATGGAAGATCTATTCTCTTTTTTTTCCCAAAAAAAATAATCTTGGAGATTGTGTAATGCTTACTCTGAAACTCTTCGTTTATACCGTAGTGATATTTTTTGTTTCTCTCTTTATCTTTGGATTCCTATCTAATGATCCGGGACGTAATCCTGGACGTGAAGAATAAGATCCTAAGGGTTTTCTTTGATTAATTTTCAAATCTTCTTAGAATTTTATCTATTCCTTATTCTACACGTTTAACTAATATTTTCAAAATTTGAAAAAATCAATCAAGTCGTCAACGGAAACGGAAAGAGAGGGATTCGAACCCTCGGTACGAATAACTCGTACAACGGATTAGCAATCCGACGCTTTAGTCCACTCAGCCATCTCTCCCAATTGAAAAAGATAATTACTACATTATCCATAATGTAAGGAGTCTTTTTTTTCTCTCTCTTCTTTCTCTATTCTATATATGTAGAGAGATCGACAATAAAGAAAAATAAGGACAACCTCTTTGTTTTGTGTTGATTTTGTTCGAAAAGCCCTTCTTATTCTGATGGCCCGGCCTGGTCAGTACCTGGCCGGGACCTTTTTTGGTCCAACGAATTATAGATAATTAATGATTTATCTGATTTGATGTAATTTAAATTTTAAATTAAAGGCTTTTTTTTATATTTTATTATTTTTTATATTTATATTATATATATTATAATTAATATTAATTAATAAATTAATATAATAATAATATATAATATAATTATATTATATTTTAATCAATTGAATATCTTATACTTAATATTCAAGCATTCTAGCAACAACAAAAAGAAGAAAGACTATTTAGATTCTTTATTGTTGTTAGATTTTATTTTCATTTTCCCAATGAAAACTCTCGATTCTTCCACAATGCATTTTTGTGTTCTGATTTTAGTGTTTTTGCGATCCATATCTATCAAAACTTCTTCACCAAAAGAGAAAACTTTAGTCATTTAATTTAAATTAATTTAAATTAAATGAAACTTCTTTTCCGAATCTCATTAAATTTTTATCTCCCCACGAAAAAGCCCAATACGCTAATTTTTATTATTCTTTGATAATCCTATCTTAATCATGCTCAATTCTCTTGTTCGACAAAAAGTCTATTTGTATACAATAATTATATTGTAGCGGGTATAGTTTAGTGGTAAAAGTGTGATTCGTTCTATTAACCCTTTAAATAGTTAAGGGGTCTTTCGGTTTTATTCATATTCCGATCAAAAACTTTATTTCTTCAAATTAAAAGGATTTAATCCTTTACTTCTCAAATAATAAATTCGAGAAAAAAAAACTACACATTCTCGTGATTTCTATCCACGAGTCACTTATAAAAAAAGTTGGATTATGAAATTGCGAAACAGAATTTTTTAATTGGATCAAGACTTCCAATTGAATAAGTATGAGTAAAGGATCCATGGGTGAAGATAGAAAGTAAATTTCTAATCGTAACTAAACCTTCCTTCGATTTTCTTTTGGATTTGTAAAAGAAATAAATTGAAGAAAAATAGCTATTCAACGATGACTTTGGTTTACTAGAAACATCGACATATTGTTTTAGCTCGTTGGAAACAAAACCCTTTTCCTTACGATCCTCTCAAATAGAAATAGAGAACGAAGTAACTAGAAAGATTGTTAAAATGACCTTCTTCTAGAAGGATCATCTAGAAAGCGATTCGTTTTGTTTATATTCAAACAAAAAGCTGACATAGGTGTTAT